TAATTATTATAATTATTATATAATATATATATATAATATATATATATATAATTTATATAATTTTATTTTATTACTATAAACCTAGAACCTAGTAAGTAACTTAGAATCTTATTGTATAATCTTATTAGATAATTATATATTATATACATTATAATATTCGAAAAAATGGAATTCTAAATAATTAGAATTTTCTTATAATTATTTATAAATTAATTAATTTATAATTAACGAAATGATTAGTTATAGCCATTATATTAATAGATTAATTATGTCTATTAATTAAATTCTATTTATAATAATAAATTTCAGAAAAAATTGACCTTTTAGTTCTTTTTAGTTATGTTATAAGAGGTTTGCCCTAAGAAAAGGATAAGAATAAAATGAGAAAGAAAGGTTAAATCCCTATAAATGCAATCCAGATCATACTGAAACATTCCTGTGTTTTCATTCGGAAAGGCGAAAGCTAAGACAAAAAAAAGAATCGACCGTTCAAGTATTCAAAATTACCCGCTAAAAATGACCGAAATCGGGGCATGTTTGCCTGTATCATATACATAATAATAGATTTATGTATAAAAATATGTATATTATTACACTATATAATATAGTTAGATATCCATCTATATTGAATTTCGGATACAGAAATGATAGAATCTTTTCTGATTGGACCAAATAGGAGTTTCCGATAGAGATGAAAGTAGATAGACACGAAATCAAAAGTAGGGGAACTGCTATCGAATGAATTCAACGGTTTCGGCATAATATAAATGAAAGAAAAAGGAGGGCGGTATCATAATAAGATCCTAATCACAAAAAAGGGGGATATGGCGAAATTGGTAGACGCTACGGACTTAATTGGATTGAGCCTTGGTATGGAAACCTACCAAGTGATAACTTTCAAATTCAGAGAAACCCTGGAATTAAAAACGGGCAATCCTGAGCCAAATCCTGTTTTCTGAAAACAAACAAAGGTTCAGAAAGCTATAATAAAAAAGGATAGATAGGGATAGGTGCAGAGACTCAATGGAAGTTGTTCTAACAAATGGAGTTGGCCACGATGCGTTAGTAAAGGACTCCTTCCATCGAAACTCCAGAAAGTATGAAGAATAAACGTATATATACGTACTGAAATACTATCTCCAAACCAAATGATTAATGACGACCCGAATCTTTTTTTTTTATTTATATAAAAAATGAAAGAATTGTTGTGAATCGATTCCAAGTTGAAAACAGAATCGAATATTCATTGATCAAATCATTTACTCCATCGTAATCTGATAGATCTTTTGAAGAATTGATTAATCGGACGAGAATAAAGATAGAGTCCCGTTCTACATGTCAATATCGACAACAATGCAATTTATAGTAAAAGGAAAATCCGTCGACTTTAGAAATCGTGAGGGTTCAAGTCCCTCTATCCCCAAAAAGTCCCATTGGATTCTCTAATTATTTATCCTATGCTCTCATTTCGTTAACGGTTCAAAATTCGTTATGTTTCTCATTCATTCTACTCTTTTACTTTACAAATGGTCTGAGCGGAAATTTTTTTCTTTTCACAAGTCTTGTGATATTGATATATAGGATACACGTACAAATGAACATCGTTGTGCACGTAACCCCGATTGTAAATTGTAATGATTAACAATACATATTATTACTTGTACTGTACTGAAACTTACAAAGTCTTCTTTTTGAAGATCCAAGCAATTCCACCAAGACCGGGATAAGGCTTTGTAATCCCCTTTTCGTCTTTTTCATTGACATAGAACCAAGTCCTCTATTAAAATGAGGATGGTGCGTCGTGAATGGTCGGGATAGCTCAGCTGGTAGAGCAGAGGACTGAAAATCCTCGTGTCACCAGTTCAAATCTGGTTCCTGGCACGTGAGTTATTTGTATGAGTATCTATTCTACAAATTAATTGATATGGATTGATATGGGTCGACATCCATATTCATTAATAGTATAGATCGGGATACATATTTATCCATCTAAGTGTAAGTGTCTGGAGATATACCCCTTCTATTTTATTTAGAAAATATTTATAGATGAGTAAAAGGTCTATGTATATAAAGTATGTAAAAGAAATAGATTTTGTTTACTCTTCTTTTTTATTTGTTCATACCGTGTCTCTTCTCGTTCAAAAAGAAAGTTAATACTTCCTATATCGGTAAATTAATTGGCTGAAAGCAAGACCCAAAAGTCTAGTCGAGGGAAGTTGAGGGGTGCGAATAGCCAAGATTCATCTCAGATATAGTACAAATAGAATCTGATCCCCTTTCATTCATTTCTTTAAAATTTCTTTTCATATTCTATTTCTTCATTTTTGTTACTTTCTGGAACTCATCTAAGTGATGTGCGCGGTACATAGTTCTGCATCATGAACTCTTTTTGTTTCATCCTATTGACTCGGCTCATACGAAAAAAGTATCTTTCAAAATTTGAAAATTTTAATGAATCCCTCTAATTGTAATTGTCTTTTTTTTTTTTTCGTATTTAGCC